TTCTTCTTCTACATGTAGAAAAGGAATAAATAAATTAATCAAATTCCGGGAGGCTTCATGAAGTGCTTCTTTAGGAGTTAAACTTCCATTTGTCCATATTTCTAGAAAAAGAATCTCTTGTTTTTCATTCCCATTCCCATAAGAATGAATACTATGATTCGCATTTTGAACAGGCATGAATACAGCATCTATAGGATAACTTCTGTCTTCAAAGTTATTTGACATTTTTAGACTATATCCGCGATTCCTCTCGATTTTTAATCCAATACACAAATCTATTGGTTCCGTTAAGGTAGCTATATGCTGTGTATTATCAATGATTTCCACAGAGGGCGGTAAAATTATGTCTCGAGCAGTTATATATCCAGGACCTTGGACACAAATAAGCGCGTTGCGCGTTCCATATAGATTACTTCTTAATACAATCTCGTTCAAATTCATTAAAATTTCATGTACTGATTCTTGAATACCTACTATGTTAGAATAGTCATGTGGTATGTTCTCAGATTTTGCACGTGTAATACATGTTCCTTCTATTTCGCCAAGTAAAGCTCTTCGCATCGCAATGCCTATTGTGTCGGCTTGACCTTTCATAAGTGGAGACAGAATAAAGCGTCCATAATAAAGACGCTTACTGTCTCTTCTTGATTCAACACACTTCCACTGGAGTGTCCGAGTAGATACTTTGACTTTCTCTCGAACCATAGTAATTTTATTTGATCAGATCATTGAATCGTTTATTTCTCTTGAAACCCTTTCAGCCTTTATTTAGTTCTATACACGTCTTTTTTTAGGGGGTCTACAACCATTATGTGGCATAGGGGTTACATCTCGTACGAAACTTAAAAGTATACCGCTTCTACGAATAGCTCGTAATGCTGCATCTCTTCCGAGTCCAGGGCCTTTTATCCTTACTTCAGCTCGTTGCATACCTTGATCCACTACTGCTCGAATAGCATTTCCTGCTGCGGTTTGGGCAGCAAAAGGTGTTCCTCGTCTTGTACCCCGGAATCCACAAGTACCTGCGGAGGACCACGAAATCACCCGACCCCGTACATCTGTAACGGTCACAATGGTATTGTTGAAACTTGCTTGAACATGAATAACTCCCTTTGGTATTCTACGTACATTTTTACGTGAACCACTACGTGTATTTTTACGTGAACCAATTCTTGGTTTTGCCATATTTTTTCATTTCATAAGAAATATATGGATATATCCATTTCATGTCAAAACGGACCTTTTTTTTTGCCAGCTCCTTGGAAGTGCCTTTTCCTTTACTTTAGTTCCTTTAGTAAGATTATCCTTGTCTTTGTTTATGCCTCGGGTTGGAACAAATTACTATAATTCGTCCCCTCCTACGGATTAGTCGACACTTTTCACAAATTTTACGAACGGAAGCCCTTATTTTCATAGTTGTTATTCCTTAATTCTGTGAATATATTTATTGGTGGACGAAAAAAAGGTTTCTTGATATTTTTGAATCTTGAATTGTATCTTCGTAAAAGGAATGTTGAAATTGAAAAAACCACTTACTCATTTGAATCCTTGTTATGGAGTCTAGCAAATGGCTGTCCCCTGATTAACTTATACCTAAGAACTTACTCAAAATTTGAATTTTTTCTCCTATAGGTATACCTATACAAAAATATGTCGAATCCTTTCAGAAGCATGACCTAAAATAAAAAAAAAATCTTTAGTATCTAAACAAAATCGAACCATGCCGTTCGAAAGTGATTCAGAAAGAAAACTTTCATTAATTCATTTTTTTCTTTAATTTTATTCGAAGTAAAACATCCGAAACTTTTTTGAGCAGGGGTGGTATTACACAACCCCCTTTTTTTTCACAAATCGTAAGTTCCGGATATCCAATTTTTATATTAGAAGGATTACCATATATAACACAAAATTTCTCCGCCGATTCTTTTTAGTCGAGCTTCTCGGTCTGTCATTATACCTTGAGAAGTCGAAAGGATTACAATTCCTATTCCGCCTAAAATTCGTGGAATTCGTTGAGAGTTAGAATAGATTCGTAGACCCGGTCGACTTATTCTCTTTAAATTTAAAATCGTTTTATAGGATTCTTTCTTATTTCGTCTGTGTCTTAGGGTTAAAATCAAAAAATATTGGTTGTTTTCGCGATGTTTCCTTACGTTTTCGATAAAACCCTCTCGTAAAAGGATTTTAACAATGCTTTCGGTGATGTTAGTCGATCCTATCCGAACCGTTCCTTTTCTATTCATGTCAGCATTTCGTATAGAGGTTATTATATCAGCAATAGTGTCTTTCCCCATGATAAGTTAAAATTCCTTATTGTTCTATAATTTTGATATAATCAACATGTTCTTTTTCTTTTATTTATATATAGATATAGACGAATTATATATTAATATATGAATTAAATTCTTAATATTTGATTATTAAGGGTATATGCGTGATACACAATCTATTAATTAATTTTATTTCAATACCATTTTTTTTAATCCTATACTAACTATCGATATTTAGATCTTATAATACCTCAGGAGCTAATGAAACTATTTTAGTAAAGTTTAATTGTCTCAATTCCCGTGGGATCGCCCCAAAAACTCGAGTTCCTTTTGGATTTCCTTCTTGATCAATGACAACTGCGGCATTGTCATCATATCGTATTATCGTCCCATTTTTACGTTTGAGTTCTTTACAAGTACGTACAATTACAGCTCTAATCACTTCTGATCTTTCTAGAGGAGTATTTGGTATTGCTTCCTTGATTACAGCAACAATAACGTCACCAATACGAGCATATCGGCGATTACTAGCTCCTATTATTCGAATACACATCAATTCTCGAGCCCCGCTGTTGTCTGCTACATTCAAATAGGTTTGTGGTTGAATCATATCATTTTTTTTTATCTCTTCTTTTAATGCAAAGGACGAAGTAAAAAAATATTGTTTGTCAAAAAAATAAAACTTATAATCTTTTTATCCTTAAATGTTAGTTAGCTTTTTCATTCTATATTCCTATTCAGAAATAATGAATTGGGTTTTTATAGGCATTTTTGATGCCGCTATTGAAATAGCTTTTCTGGCTATATTTTCGGGTACACCACCCATTTCATAAAGGATTTTACCTGGTTTAACCACAGCTACCCAATACTCCGGGGATCCTTTACCAGAACCCATACGCGTTTCCGCAGGTCTTACTGTAACTGGTTTGTCTGGAAATATACGTACCCAAATTTTTCCACCACGTCGTACATTTCGTGTCATTGCTCGTCGCCCTGCTTCTATTTGTCTAGATGTGATCCAAGCGGGTTCAAGTGTTTGAAGAGCATATCTGCCAAAACAAATACGATTCCCACGAGAAGATATTCCTTTTAGTCTTCCTCGATGTTGTTTACGAAATCTTGTTCTTTTTGGGTTATAGTTGATGAGTTTTTTCTAAATTAGAAATTCCATCTCTACTACAGAACTGAACGTGAGAGTTTCTTCTCATCCAGCTCCTCGCGAATAAAAGGACTAAAAAAGCTTGTATTAAGATATAGATGTAGTTAATGATTAATTCTATTAATCATGGTATTTTTTGAAATTGCATCTGATCTCTTCTAAATTTGTGTATGTCTTTTTCGAAATGGAATCCAAGATGAATTCTATTTATTTAAAAATAACGTAATATCATCATCTCGAATGTCGTTTTTGTTAGAGTTAGAATATTCTACCAACTCCTTATTTGCTTTTATCTTTTGAATTTTTTTTTCGTATTTTATTACTTTTTTTTATTTGAAAAAAAAAAAGTAATTTTTCGCCGGCGAATATTTACTCGTTCAATATCTATTTAAGTTTGATGTTTATCCCACGAGGTCTCAGAATAAAAAATAGATAATAAAGTTTCTGGTTTATTCCGCCATCCTGTCCAATGAATTACAATTACTAAGATTTGTTTTTCAATAGAATCCTGTATATTCATGGGTTCCGTCGTTCCCATCGCTTCTTGATTAATCATTAGGCCCGAATTCTACAATGGAGCTCTTATATGAAATTTGGAATTTCTTTTTTTAATTTAATTTGTTTTTGAGTCAATTTTCTCAGTTTTTATTGGCTCAAGGCTCTTAATTTTTTTTTTTCGGAACAGATTTATCTAATTATTATGAATGAATCTGTATTGATGCTTTATTACATTGCTTTTCTTACAGTGACCTCATAGACTTTCCAAATTGGAATTATATATCATTAATATTCAATTTTTTCTCTCTTTCTTTCATCCTTCCATTTATCCGCATACTTTTCGATTACCTTTCATAACTTAATAATCATATTTCTTTATTCTTTTTTTTTGTAAAAAAAATTCAGTTGCTACAATGATATGATCAATCTATCATATCTTGACTGATTTTTTTTGATCCAGATAATGCGAAGCAATGAGTTGCTTAGGTTATTTATTAATGCTATAGTTATTAGTTGCTGTTATAGGTAAGTTATTTTTTCTTTTTTGTTTATCTTAATCTAATCGAATCCTAAACCAACGAGTCACACACTAAGCATAGCAATTATATCAAAGGAGTTTTGATGGAAATTTTTATTCAACCTTATAGAATTGCTTATTTTATTCTTAAACATAAAAACGAAGACTGCAATTTTTTTATTACTGTATAGTGTTATACTACATAGTTTTCGTTTTTTATCGTTGGATAAAATGTAAAGATAAAGAAAGTTTTTTTATTCTTCGTCTACGAATATCCAAATTTTTATTCCTAAGACCCCATAAATAGTTCGAACTGTATAGGAACAATAATCAATTTTAGCTTCAATTGTTTGTAAAGGAACTCTGCCTTCTCTGATCCATTCAACACGTGCAATTTCTTTTCCGTCGATACGTCCTGCAATTTGTACTTGAATTCCTTTTGTATTCGCCTGTTCAGTTAATTCAATAGCTTTTTTCATTGCTTTTCGAAAAGAAACGCGATTTTTTAATTGTCCAGCTATAAATTCTGCAAGAATATTAGGATCCCCATACGGAT